TATTTCACTCATATAACTATCTGGTTTAGTTCATCAACCCGAATGCTGAATAAAAAAGAAAATATATTAAACTCATTTAACTTTCTTAAAAGAAATAGGGGAAATTTTATGTCTCACCGAATCACACGTAGAGATATTGATAATACACATAGAGTTAATGGTATTTCATAACTAATTGATTGAGCAGCAGCTCTTAAACCACCTAAAAAGGAATATTTATTATTTGATCCATATCCCGACATAAGAAGTCCAACGGGAGCAAGACTTGAAACAGCGATCCATAAAAAAACACCAATACTAAGATCGGATAGAATAAGGCGATAACCAAAAGGAATTACTGAATAACTTAGTAAAATGGATATGACTGCTATGGATGGTCCGATACTGAATAAACGAGTATTCCCTCTAGATGGAAAAAGATTCTCTTTGAAAAGTAGTTTTGTGCCATCTGCTAGAGCTTGAAGAATTCCCAAGGGGCCGGCGTATTCAGGTCCAATACGTTGTTGTATCCCTGCAGATATTTCTCTTTCTAACCAAACAATTACTAGTACACCTAATGTGATTCCTAATACAAGAGTCAAAATAGGGACAAGCACCCATATGATCCCATAGACTTCTTTGAAGAATTCCAATCTGGAAAACGAATGGATAGCTTCTAGTTCTGTTGTATTATCAATTATCATTTCAACGATCAACTTCTCCCATAATGATATCTATACTACCTAGTATCGTCATAATATCAGCCAATTTCATTCTTTTAACTAACTGAGGCAGAATTTGCAAGTTGATAAAACCCGGTGGGCGAATTTTCCATCTCCAAGGAAAAACACTCTGATCTCCTATTAGAAAAATTCCCAATTCTCCTTTTGGTGCTTCGACTCTTACATAAAGTTCTTGTTTGGACAATTCAAAAGTTGGAGAAGGTTTTTTACTAATAAATCGATATTCAAAATCATTCCATTCAGTATCTTTTATTCTATCAAAGCGTCGGATTTCTAAATTCTCAAAGGGCCCCCCTGGAATTCCTTCCAGAGCCTGTTGGATAATTTTTATGGATTCTGTCATTTCACTGATTCGTACTAAATAACGAGCTAATGAATCCCCTTCTTTTTGCCATTGAACCTCCCAATCAAATTCGTCATAACACTCATAATGATCAACTTTACGAAGGTCCCATTGTATTCCGGAAGCTCGTAGCATTGGTCCTGATAAACCCCAATTTAGTGCTTCTTCTCCTCCAATAATGCCTACGCCCTCAACTCGTTCTAAAAAAATGGGATTCCGTGTAATAAGCTTTTGATATTCAGCAACCCCTCTTAAAAAATAATCGCAAAAATCCAAACATTTCTCTATCCATCCATGAGGTAGATCAGCAGCTATTCCTCCGATACGAAAATAATTATGCATCATTCGCATACCGGTGGCAGCTTCGAATAGGTCATATATCAATTCTCGTTCTCGAAAAATATAGAAGAAGGGGGTCTGTGCCCCAATATCTGCCATAAAAGGGCCAAGCCATAACAAATGGGAAGCTATACGACTCAACTCCAACATAATGGCTCTGATATAGCTAGCCCTTTTAGGTACTTGAATATTGCCTAGTTGTTCGGGTCCATTTACGGTTATTGCTTCTGTGAACATAGTAGCTAAATAATCCCAACGTGTTACATAAGGCAAATATTGTATAATTGTTCGGTTTTCCGCAATTTTCTCCATTCCTCTGTGTAAATAACCCAATATTGGTTCACAGTCAATAACATCTTCACCATCGAGAGTAACGATAAGTCGAAGAACACCATGCATTGATGGGTGGTGAGGGCCCATATTGACTATCATGAGGTCTTTTCTTGTAGTTGGTGCAATCATAAGTTTTTTATCAAGTCATTCTTCCATGAATTGCTGAAAGTAAAAAGAAGTTCATCAAAATGGAAACGAATAAGTTCAAATGATATCACTCTTTAAATTAACGAGTTTTTGTCTCTCGAATATCCAACTGACCAATTAATTCTTTATAACGTACGCTATTTTTTTTTGACAAATAAGCCAGTAGTCGTTGACGTTTTCCCAAAATTTTTCGCAAACCTCTCTGAGATGAATCGTCTTTTTTGTGCAATTCCAAATGTGAAGTAAGTCTCCTTATCTTAGTGGTGAAACTGAATACTTGAAATTCAACAGACCCTCTGTTTTCTTCGTTTTCTTTTTGAGAAATAACCGAAATGAATGAATTTCTTACCATAAAAAAATGCCTCCTCTCCCTTTTTACAGATATGGATTTTACCGATCAGTAATAATAATGTCATTCATTTTCATGTGGTAGATACAATAATCGAATCCAAATTTCTTTCGAAACTCCTAATTTTATCAATTCAAATGAATCAATCCAATTGAAAATTAGATTTAGATAGGGAGAGAAAAGGATTGGCACATTTTCGTATTCACAAAAGCGAAGAATTTCGACCTAAAATGAAGAAGGTTCTGTTGATTCATTTCTAGATCGAATTCATAATTATTCATTTAGTATTGGATATTTAGAATGAAATGTAAGACAGGACGTGTGATGTGTGTATTTATTTGCTTTCATATATCCTATATAGTAGAGGAGATATAGGAAAAATGTACTATCAACGAATTTTCAATCGTGGATACAAACGTATCCTTAACATACTGAAACGACTGCCATTATTGGTATCAAACCAATAACGATTCATACAAGCTAAATCTTCTAATCGATAATTAGGCCAAAGAAAGAACTTCAATTTCATTAATGGATTTGTCTCTCTATCAAGGTGATTACTGGCACCTAGAACTTGGCTGCTATTCTTTTCGTTGCAAAATACAGGATTTCTATCTACATCATTCCTATTCTTTGAATTGAAACAACTTAGAATTCTTAATTTTCTACGACGCCTAAACGAGAAAATATTTTCAGGAACAAGCAAATCCAAATGATTTTTGTCTCTATTTCTTGTTATTCTTTCATGTGGTGGAATAGATTCATCAAAATGATTCTTAGCAACATATCTTTGCTCTCGGTATCGTTGATTAGTTTGGTGCTTACTCTTATGAACCAACGAAATACCGATGGTTTGATACATAATAAATTGTCCATCGTTTTTTACAGACAGACGAACGGGTTCGAGAATCAATATTCTCCCTTTCATCCATTCTGGAAGAGTGAAATTCTTCTGAATCAGCATTATATCCAAACTCATTTCTCCTCTTTGAATCGAGGCTATAGAAACTATTTTTGTTTTTGTATCTATTAGTTTAAGCAGGAAACCATATACCCTAATATTATTGATCATTCTTTGATCAAAAGTCTCGCCCCAGCTCAATTGAAAAAGAAAACAACGTTTCAGGAACAAATATAGTTCTGCTTCCATGGGACTTTTGGATTGTTTTTTCTTTTTACCTTTTTTCATGTCCGATCCCGCAGAATCTTCTTCAATATCTTTTTGTTGGTTTGAAAGAACGGATCCAAGATCCCCTTGGCTTGTGGTTTCTTCTTGATTTATTTTATTATTCGATGGTATCAAAAAACTTCCCTTTTGCTTTTCATTAATCTTTTGCTTTTCATTAATCTTTTGATTTTCATTAATCTTTTGCTTTTCATTAATCTTTTGATTTTCATTAATCTTTTGATTTTCATTAATCTTTTGATTTTCATTACTATCTGCATTTCTATTCAAATTTAAAAGAAGTAATTCGCTTGGTATAAACCAAGGTTTCGTTTTATATGTATTATAAAGTAACAAAAATTCTGGGAAGAACCAAAGTTCCGGATTCAATATGGGACGTTTTGCATTCATCCCCATCCAACCCCAAAATTCTTTTGGGGGGGTTGGTAGATTCATTTCTGGAATCATAAGATAAAAAATGTTTTTTTTATCAATTATTTGAGAATTCTTAGTACCAATCTTAGTATTTTGATTCCTATTGGCATCGATCGTGATCCAGGCCTCAATATCGGCTTTTTGTCTAAGATCAAAAGGGAGAATTTTCCAATCCAAATATTTCCTATCGGGAGTTTTTTCCATATATAGAATATCGCCCTTTCCTAGATAATCTTGATTCTTATTTCCTTCAAACGGTGATCTATAAATAAATGAGTCCTTTTTATTTTCAGAATTAATAGATTTATATGAGAAAAGATCATATTTATAGGATTTTGGAAAATTATCTTTTTGATTCGATAATGAATAGACTTCCAAAATATTTGGTTTTTTGGAATCAATTAATTGGTCTTTTTCATCAATTAATTGGTCTTTTTCATATGAATTCCATTTGCTGAAATTTTTCCTTTTACGTTGATAAAAGGAAAAAGTAATAGATTTATATGAGAATGAGAAAAGATCATCTTTATCGTCTTCTGGAAAATGTGGAAAATGATATTTTTGATTCGATAATGAATAGAATTCCAAAATAGTTGGTTTTTTGGAATCATTTTTCCCTTTACCCATACGACGTTGATAAACTCTATTCCGCCATTGTTGTGGTATTAATTCAGACCATCTGATCTGAGATAAATCGTATTGATAATGTCCTCTTAACCAGTTTTTCCATTGATTCATTTCAGAACTCGGAAGTCTGTTATCCCTTAATTTAGAATGAACTATTCCTTGTGTTTCAAAAGAATCCTTTATTTCAGGCTTAAGAAAAAAAGGGATTTCTTGATATTGAAGAAATGATTTTAATTTATACAAGTTAATAACTTGGGTTTGTGATAATTTGTAAAATACATATGCTTGTGACAAGTACGATAAGTCAGAAAAAATATGTGAATTTTTCTTACTATTACTAATATTATAAAGTGACTTTTTTATAGTCGAAATAAACTCAATTGGATTTTGATTTTTTTTATTGTAAATGGATTTATTCCTAATTATTTTTGTTAAAATAAGAAAGAATTTTATCTTGCTTCTGAGAATATTAATGATAGAGACAAGTATATTTGTGTAGATGCTTTCAATGCAAAATTTTAGAAAAAAGGTTAATTTACA